GAAATGCGAAGGTTGCTTAAAGCCGGCCGGCCGATAGGCGAAAGAGAATAAACTAGTTCTGATCTGAGTAGGCTCATAACATAATAGGGAATACCCTAACCCTGGGAACCGGGGCCTGGCTATCCTTCGTTTGCGGTCGACGTTCCGGCAAAGTGTGTCCGTCGACAGCTGAATGTTTCGATCTGGTTCGATTCATGGTCTCATCTTATAATACCTAAGGAGCTAATGAAACTATTTTAGTAAAATGAAACTGTCTCAATTCCCCGGCAATCGCACCAAAAAATCGACTTCCTTTTTGATTTCCTTCTTGATCAATGACAACTGAAGCATTGTAATCATATCCTAAAAGGCCCTATTCTATAAAGCACAGGTATTTACTAGGACTGCTACGTGGGGTAAGCTAGCGAAGTTCTTTCTTTCACGGTGCCTATCTCGATTCTTAAACAACCTCTACCGTCCGGTCGAGTCAGCTTCGCTCCTTTATTCGTACATCTCTTTCTCGAATGGAAATTTCCCAATAGTCAAGGTAGGACGAAGAATAACATTAGTGGGTATAAGGAGAAGCAGTAGGAGAAGGAGTGTAATCAATATTGAATGAAGTTTATGTAGACTGAAAGCTTAGTAAACTAGCCCAATAGGCTATTCATGTAACTAGTTAAAGAAGAGAAGAGCTAGCACGAATCGTCTTTGCAGCGTAAACGAATGCCTTTGCTTTGGCTTTGAAAGTCTTTCTGTTCCTGATTCAACTCCTTCATGCCATTGATTGATGCAAGTCTTTTTCCTTTTGTGTAAGAGATATTCCATCAAGTTTATAGAGACTGAAAGCTGCCTAAACTGGATCAATATTCAGCCAATCCCTTGCAGCTTTATCTCACTTCTACTTCTCGTGGGGCATTGCGATAGGAAGGAATGCCCAGTATACTACTTGAGCCGAGTGATCACAGGTCCGGGGACAAGGTACTCAGTTGTGGAAGGGCACTGCCTCACATTAGTCTTTGTTACTCAGAAGTTGCGTCACTACTTCATGTCCTTCACAGTTCATATTGTGACAAGATGTGACCCAATCAAACACTTAATGTCTCGAGCTATACTATACTCATAGGGAGAGCTGCTCGGCGGTTCCTCACTCTAGCAGGTTATGACATGAAATGTGTAACTCCCAACGCAATGAAAAGTAAAGCCTTAGTTGATTTGCTTGCCCATTTCCCGAGTGGATAATATTCATATGTACCTCCATCAGAGCAGAACTCTCAGCTGCAGTATTGGAGGAAGCCAACAAATTTCAGAAAACTTGCCTCCAATGTAAATTCTACCCATGTCCAGCAGAATGTGCCTTAGAGCATTCTATTATGAAGACTGGAGAAAGCCCTATATTTATTGTATTTTTTTTCTGGATCACAAAATCCTCCCCTTTGAAACAAAAGATGTAGTTGGAATAAAGAAAAGAAGGGCATTTCGCTTCTTTGCTAAGCAAGGATAACTTTACAAGAAGGGCTATAATGGCCATCCTCTCCATCCCTCGAGAGGATGTGCAGCAGGTTCTCGAGGAAGCCCACGCCCCAGACATATTGGCGGCGCAAAGATATATGATCACCTGATGACCCTGGGGTACTCTATGGAGATAGATTCAGCAACATTTGTTAAGAGGTGCAAGGTTTGTCAACTACAAGGCAACCTCATACATGCTCCAGCCGTGGAGCTCCCTACCCATTTCAAACTTGTGCCCTCGATTTCATCGGGAAAATAACCACTCCCTCGAGGGGAAAATGTTTCATTTTAGTAGCAACAGAGTTGTTCACCAAATGGGCAGAAGCAGTTTCACTACGCCGAGACAACTCTCCTTCAAGTTGAGCCAATGCACTTGTAGCTTTCTCGAGCGCTGCTGAAGTCTGGGCGTACTCCTCGAGATGATGGGTATCAAATCTTGCCTTGGCAACTGCACCCAGCCTGGCATGAACCCATCTCAGATCAAACCCAAAGCACCCCTCCATATCTCGAACGTCCTTCTGAATGTCTTCAAAGACATCAGCCGGTACCTCCCCCATTACATAAGCAAAAAGTTTGAAGATTATTGGGAAAAGCATGTCTACCGCGTATCCTCGAAGTTCTCTTCTCTGGGGTTGGAAAAAGTTTAAGGGGAAGTTGTCCAGATGGATTCCATAAGGATGGACGTGGTGCGTTGAACACTAAGGCCTCTCCACTCGACGTAATCAGGATTTCTACTCAAACCCAACTAAGCCCTGAGGACACCTTCTGCTCGGAGGGCACAATCCAGCATTTCTTACAAAGTCTTACAACGGATGTGAGCTTAACAACCCTCGTGCCATGCCCAAGCCCTTACCTTCGCCCTATACCGAAAGATATTAGTTCATTGATCAACTACCACTTGATCCCCTAGGTAAAGGAATTTCTCTAAGGTGCCAAAGAGTCCCCTCCTAATAAGTAGGGCTTTGCTGGTCTTGCAAGCATTCGTCTACGTTTGCTCGCAAAACTGCTAAGGTTAAGATAGCCAATCCCGTTTTGTTTCGGCAGAAACGAATCAATTTCGAACAGTGTATTATAGTCGACGGGCCTCTAGCGATGATCGGACCCAGATAATCAATGTATTCATCGTGCCCCCCTGGGTTCGGTGAAAGAATTGAATTTCCCGATGAGGTAGCCTGCTGGGACTTTGCTAGAAAAGGGATTAGCGGCTTAATGCATGGATTTGAGCTGTGAAAGGCCTTTGTAAGTGCCTTGCTCATGCCTTCCCGCCTTACTATGTCAAAGAGCCAAAAATGCACTCAATGAAGGCCACGATCAATAGTAGGGGTTTCTCTCTCAATTAACAAGCCCAGGGATCACAGACGAGATCTAACCTAGTGGTTTCGCTTTAATTCTAACTATACGAAGATCTTATTTCTTACCTACTAGATCGATTGAAAGAAGCCTTCGGGTTACAGTCAACTCATAAAATACTCTCCTAAGGAGATATTCTTTCTATCCATAAACAGAAAGGGGGAGAGATTCCTGCTTGCCTACTTCGCGGATCGAAGGGAGAAGACCTATTCAATAAAAAAGTGCAAGCAAAAAGCATTCTATGAACGAATTCCTTCATAGCCTTCATAGATAGAGTAGAGAGAAAAGGGAGTAAGCCTTTGGTATTCTGTTCTTATTGCTTAGTTCCTGTCTATCTCTATCTATCAAAATAGACCCGGAAAAAGATCAGTCCATATAACTAGATTCGGAAAATTCACATACATGGAGGGGTGAGGCTTGAGTCTACTTTCTATTACAAAAGTAGAGAGTAGAAAGAAGACTCACTACTCAATTCGAAGGCGACACGCCTTGCTGCCTTTACGAGGATTTCCCTTCTTTGCTTCTTTTGTTTGAAATAGGACCGGGCCGGGTAGAATCCGGTTGGAAAGAAAGAAAGAAACCGCCGGAGTGGGGGATTGTCCTGTCCTCCTCACTGACCCCAAAGAAGGTGGCTCTGCCACTAAGCAGGCCGGCAGAGAGGGCACCAAATGCCTAAACAAGACAAGAACCAACTATATGCTTAACACAAACTTTCTGGTCCTCCCTCTAGCACACGGGGAGCGGCCCTACGCACCGGGGGCGAAGCGTAGAGGTCACTTTAGCTTGTTGTACCGGAGTGGTTCATCGTCAAAAGAACAACAATGGCTTGTAGCATTTCCTATTGATTTGTCTAGGGGATGGGATGTAAAAGAAGGCTTTATCGTCTAAAGGCAGGGGTGAGCTTTCTCACTATACCTCGCTCTTCTTTTATCCCGCCTGCTTTCTTATCCCTGTTCCGTAAATTTCGTACGTAGACAGTTAGTTGCTCTGACTAGTTTTTTAGTGCAAAAAAGGACCAACGACGACCCTATCCTAAAGGAGAAGAAGGAGTAGGAGCAGAGCGGAGAATCTTTTTTTATTCCAGCCGAGAAAACTAGTAAAAGGAAGGATCAAGAATGTTATATATTTCAGGAGCTAGATCAGTTGCCGATGAACAAGTAAGAATTGCCTCAACAAAAATAGATGGAATTGGGCCTAAAAAAGCCATTCTGGTTCGTTATCGATTAGGTATCAGTGGGAACATAAAGATAAAAGAATTAACTAAGTATCAGATCGGCCAAATTGAACAAATGATAGGTCAAGATCATGTTGTTCATTGGGAATTGAAGAGGGGAGAACGAGCAGACATCGAACGATTAATTTCTATTTCTTGTTATCGTGGAATTCGTCATCAAGATGGATCACCCTTACGCGGTCAACGAACTCATACTAATGCTAGGACTTGTCGCAAGCAAATTCGGAAATGAAAGAAGTATACCGAAAGCCTTGGTACTTGTCTGATCAATCACACTGATAGCTTCAATAGTTCACTGAAATTTTATTTGGGGATTTCACCGGTTACTAATCCAGTATCGGTATAGTAGGCCTCCTTGGCCACTCCACTAGTGGCTCGGCTTCGTCCTAGAAGCTACTGCCCTGCGCCTCTCTAGGCTTCGCTCTCGCTCATGACTGGTATATGGATCTCTCTATGTAGTGATCGGCCTTCTAGAAGCTTCGCCAGAAGCGACTAGTCGCTTCCCGAATGCCCCTTTCCTTCGCTACTAGGAGAGTCTCGCTAGCTTGCTTGCAATCTAGAAACGGTAGCTTCCGCGCCCTTCCTGCCTACTGAAAGGGATGTGAATGATCGTGACAGCTCTTAAAATCCTATTCAGTCTGATTAGATATGTCACTGAAAGAAAGTGATTATGTTCCCTCTCTTTTTTTTAGGATTCCGAGGATGGGCCGGCCCATCCTAACATCATTTATGAGGAGCCGGACGACGAAGCCTCCTCCTCAGAAAAAGATGTCTCCGACGCAACTCTCCCGGCAAGAAAAACTTGATCTATTTAGATTTTTTTTGCGGGTTCGGGCAGGAGGGACAAAAGAGAGATGCTTTCTATCAGTCAAAAGCGGATACCCCATGCTCCTACGGTCCGCTTACCGAGTAATAGAAAGGAAGGACC